ACCTATGAATTCCATTGGACCCAGAAATGAGACATTGGAAGAATCTTTTTGGTCTTCCAATATCAATAGGTTGATTGTTTCGCTCCTGTATCTTCCAAAAGGGAAAAAGATTTCTGAGAGTTGTTTCATGGATCCGCAAGAGAGTACTTGGGTTCTCCCAATAAATAAAAAGTGTATCATGCCTGAATCTAACCGGAGTTCGCGGTGGTGGAGGAACCGGATCGGAAAAAAGAGGGATTCTAGTTGTAAGATATCTAATGAAACCGTAGCTGGAATTGAGATCTCATTCAAAGAGAAAGATAGCAAATATCTGGAGTTTCTTTTTTTATCCTATACGGATGATCCGATCCGCAAGGACCATGATTGGGAATTGTTTGATCGTCTTTCTCCGAGGAAGAAGCGAAACATAATCAACTTGAATTCGGGACAGCTATTCGAAATCTTAGGGAAAGACTTGATTTGTTATCTCATGTCTGCTTTTCGTGAAAAAAGACCAATTGAAGGGGAGGTTTTCTTCAAACAACAAGGAGCTGAGGCAACTATTCAATCAAATGATATTGAGCATGTTTCCCATCTCTTCTCGAGAAACAAGTGGGGTATTTCTTTGCAAAATTGTGCTCAATTTCATATGTGGCAATTCCGCCAAGATCTCTTCGTTAGTTGGGGGAAGAATCAGCACGAATCGGATTTTTTGAGGAACGTATCGAGAGAGAATTTGATTTGGTTAGACAATGTGTGGTTGGTAAACAAGGATCGGTTTTTTAGCAAGGTACGGAATGTATTGTCAAATATTCAATATGATTCCACAAGATCTATTTTCGTTCAAGTAAGGGATTCTAGCCAATTGAAAGGATCTTCTGATCAATCCATAGATCATTTCGATTCCATTAGAAATGAGGATTCGGAATATCACACATTGATCGATCAAACAGAGATTCAGCAACTAAAAGAAAGATCGATTCTTTTGGATCCTTCCTTTCTTCAAACGGAACGAACAGAGATAGAATCAGATCGATTCCCGAAATGCCTTTTTGGATCTTCCTCAATGTCCCGGCTATTCACGGAACGTGAGAAGCAGATGAATAATCATCTGCTTCCGGAAGAAATCGAAGAATTTCTTGGGAATCCTACAAGATCAATTCGTTCTTTTTTCTCTGACAGATGGTCAGAACTTCATCTGGGTTCGAATCCTACTGAGAGGTCCACTAGAGATCAGAAATTTTTGAAGAAAAAACAAGATGTTTCTTTTGTCCCTTCCAGGCGATCGGAAAATAAAGAAATGGTTGATATATTCAAGATAATTACGTATTTACAAAATACCGCCTCAATTCATCCTATTTCATCAGATCCGGGATGTGATATGGTTCCGAAGGATGAACCGGATATGGACAGTTCCAATAAGATTTCATTCTTGAAAAAAAATCCATTTTTTGATTTATTTCATCTATTCCATGACCGGAACAAAGGGGGATACACGTTACACCACGATTTTGAATCAGAAGAGAGATTTCAAGAAATGGCAGATCTATTCACTCTATCAATAACCGAGCCGGATCTGGTGTATCATAGGGGATTTGCCTTTTCTATTGATTCCTACGGGTTGGATCAAAAAAAATTCTTGAATGAGGTATTCAACTCCAGAGATGAATCGAAAAAGAAATCTTTATTGGTTCTACCTCCTCTTTTTTATGAAGAGAATGAATCTTTTTATCGAAGGATCAGAAAAAAATCGGTCCGGATCTACTGCGGGAATGATTTGGAAGATCCAAAACTAAAAACAGCGGTATTTGCTAGCAACAACATAATGGAGGCAGTCAATCAATATAGATTGATCCGAAATCTGATTCAAATCCAATATAGCACCTATGGGTACATAAGAAATGTATCGAATCGATTCTTTTTAATGAATAGATCCGATCGCAACTTCGAATATGGAATTCAAAGGGATCGAATAGGAAATGATACTCTGAATCATATAACTATAATGAAATATACGATCAACCAACATTTATCGAATTTGAAAAAGAGTCAGAAGAAATGGTTTGATCCTCTTATTTCTCGAACCGAGAGATCCATGAATCGGGATCCTGATGCATATAGATACAAATGTTCCAATGGGAGCAAGAATTTCCAGGAACATTTGGAACATTTCGTTTCTGAACAGAAGAACCGTTTTCAAGTAGTGTTCAATCGATTACGTATTAATCAATATTCGATTGATTGGTCCGAGGCTATCGACAAACAAGATTTGTCTAAGTCACTTCGTTTCTTTTTGTCCAAGTCACTTCTCTTTTTGTCCAAGTCACTTCCCTTTTTGTCCAAGTCACTTCCCCTTTTCTTTGTGAGTATCGGGAATATCCCCATTCATAGGTCCGAGATCCACATCTATGAATTGAAAGGTCCGAATGATCAACTCTGCAATCAGTTGTTAGAATCAATAGGTGTTCAAATCGTTCATTTGAATAAATTGAAACCCTTTTTATTTTTATTGGATGATCAT